AAAAAAAAACAAAGTACTTCTGAATTGATCTCACCCCTTCTTTAATAATTTCAATTCTTCTTTGTTGAGTAATAACTTAATTTTTCAATAAAATACTTCTTGTAGAAATATAACTAGCCCGTCGTTTTTACTTATGAAAAAGAATTCCATATTAATTCATGAATTATGATACATATTCTATATATGAATATGGATATGGAAAAGGATAAAAAAGATATTTTTTTATTGGAATTGGGTTTCTTTCTCTTTTTTTTTTTCATTCCTATTCTTCTTTCTATTTCTGAAAAAAAGGGGGGCTTACAAAATAAAGGATTTTTTCGTTCCCAATAGTTATGTATTTAATCGGTGGATAGGAGCATACTCTGGATTGGAATCGTGCCTTGGGGAGTACTGCCTAATAATTTCTACCAACTTTAAGCCCCAATTAGTATTCTTTGTTTATATATTATGTAAAAATGTCCTTTTGGATAATTTACAGAATTTCCATTTCCATTACAAATCCGTTACATATCTTGGTGTTTCTAACCATCCACTCGTTTTTGTTCAACCCCCCGTTATGATAATACATGTATCTTAATACATACAAATGATAGTGAAAACGCAATACGGTGGATCTTTTGAGCCCGCTTCAAGTCAGGATGACTAATTAACCAATCTTGGGGTAAACGGTTTCTTATGTTTATTTCCGCTTAACTCTTTAACTCTTATACATGGAAAATGAGACTCAATATTTTTACTGCGAATTTATATATTCTAAATTATCTAATTTCTATATTATATATAATATAAGCTGTTTTCTTTCACTCATATAACTATTTGATTTAATTCTTCAATCCGAATAATGAATAAAAAAAATGAAGATATCTAACTTTACTCAATTCATTCCACCGCTTTCCTAGAAAGGAAGAATAGAGAAAAGTTTATGTCTATATATCAACGAATCGCACGTAGAGATATTGATAACACACATAAAGTTAATGGTATTTCATAACTAATCGATTGAGCAGCAGCTCGTAGACCACCTAAAAAGGAATATTTATTATTTGACCCGTATCCTGACATAAGAAGTCCAATGGGAGCAATACTTGAAATAGCAATCCATAAAAAAACACCAATATTGAGATCCGCTAAAACAAGGCGATAACCAAACGGAACTACTAAATAGCTTACTAAAATTGATATCACTGCTATGGATGGACCGATACTGAATAAACGAGTATCCCCTCTAGATGGAAAAAGATTTTCTTTGAAAAGAAGTTTTGTCCCATCTGCTAGAGCTTGAAGAACTCCCAAAGGACCGGCGTATTCAGGTCCAATACGTTGTTGTATTCCCGCGGATATTTCTCTTTCTAACCATACAATTACCAGTACGCCTATTGTGATTCCCAATACAAGAGTCAAAATAGGAATAAGTAACCATATAATTCCATAGACCCCTTTTAAAAATTCCAATCTAGAAAAAGAATCGATATCTTGTACTTCTGGTGTATCAATTATCATTTCAACGATCAACTTCTCCCATAATGATATCTATACTACCTAGTATTGTCATAATATCAGCCAATTTCATTCTTTTAACTAACTGAGGAAGAATTTGCAAATTGATAAAACCCGGCGGTCGAATTTTCCATCTCCAAGGAAAACCACTCCGATCCCCTATCAGAAAAACCCCCAACTCTCCTTTTGGAGCTTCGACTCTCACATAAAGTTCTTGTTTCGGCAATTCAAATGTAGGAGAAGGTTTTTTACTAATAAAGCGATATTCAAAATCATTCCATTCTGGATTCCTTTCTCTATCAAAGTATCGGGTTTCTAAATTCTCATATGGCCCCCCCGGAATTCCTTCGAGAGCCTGTTGAATAATTTTTATGGATTCCATCATTTCACCAATTCGGACTAGATAACGAGCCAACGAATCCCCTTCTTTTTGCCACTGTACTTCCCAATCAAATTCGTCATAACACTCATACTGATCAACTTTACGAAGATCCCATTGTATTCCGGACGCTCGCAGCATTGGTCCCGATAAACCCCAATTTATTACTTCCTCTCGACCAATAATGCCTACCCCCTCGACTCGTTCTAAAAAAATAGGATTGCGTGTAATAAGTTGTTGATATTCAGCAACCCTTATTAAAAAATAATCGCAGAAATCCAAACATTTATCTATCCAGCCATGAGGGAGATCGGCTGCTACCCCCCCGATCCGAAAATAATTATGCATCATTCTCATACCGGTGGCAGCTTCGAATAGATCATATACTAATTCTCTTTCTCTGAAAATATAGAAAAAGGGAGTCTGTGCACCAATATCCGCCATAAAAGGGCCGAGCCATAACAGATGAGAAGCTATACGACTCAACTCCAACATAATTATTCTGATATAGCTGGCTCTTTTAGGTACTTGAATATTTCCCAGCTGTTCCGGTCCATTTACCGTTATTGCTTCTGTGAACATAGTAGCTAAATAATCCCAACGTGTTACATAAGGTAAATATTGTATAATTGTTCGGTTTTCCGCAATTTTTTCCATCCCTCGGTGTAAATAACCCAATATTGGTTCACAGTCAATAACATCTTCACCATCTAGAGTAATGATAAGTCGAAGAACACCATGCATTGATGGGTGGTGGGGACCCATATTGACTACCATGAGGTCTTTTCTTGGAGCTGGTATATTCATAGGTTTTTCCTTAATTCATTCTTTCATGAATTGTTGAAAACGAAAAAAAGTTCATTCAAATTCAAGATCTAATAAATCAAATAATTCAAAATGCTTCTTCAAATTAACGAGTTTTTGATTCCCGAATATCCAACCGATTAATTAATTCTTTATAACCTATTCTATTTTTCTTTGACAAATAAGATAGCAGTCGTTGGCGTTTTCCCAGAATTTTACGTAGACCTCTCTGAGATAAATAGTCTTTTTTGTGTAATTGTAAATGTGAAGTAAGTCTTCGTATCCTATTGGTGAAACTAAATATTTGAAATTCAACAGAACCCCTGTTTTCTTCTTTTTCTTCTTGTGAAATAACTGAGATGAATGAATTTTTTACCATAAAATGAAACCCCCTTCTTTTTTTAAGATATTTTTATTGATAGATATCTTTATTGATCAGTAATAATAATGTCACTTGTTTTAGTTTGGTATAGACAAAAATCTTAATTTTGTTCTAATTTCGAATTTTATTAAATCAAATTAAATCAATCCGATTTTAATTTAAAAATTCGATTTGAAAAGGTATACAAAAGCATGGTTGTTTTCCGTACTCCAAAAAGATAAAACTTAGTCCTAAAATCAGAAGATTTTTTTGATTCATTTCGAGATCGAATTGATATGTCATTGAATTAGTATCGTGTATCAGAATGGAATGTAAGACAATGAATGTGTGCACCTCTTTGTCGTCATAGACCCGCTACGATATGGGAAAGATAGCAAAAATATACTAGTAATGAATTTTCAATCGCGGATACATATGTATCCTTACCATACCGAAACGACTGCCGTTATTGCTATCAAACCAATAACGATTCATACAAGCTAAATCTTCTAATCGATAATTGGGCCACAGAAATAACTTTAATTTAATAAGTTTCTTTTGATATCCTTTGCTTTTATCCAAAACCTGACTGTTTACCTTATTCTCATTCCCCAATGATGAATTTTTATGCATATCATTTCTATTCCTAGAATTGAAACAAATTAGAATTCTAAATTCTCTCCGAAGTCTAGGTGATAAAAGATTTTCAGGAACAAACAAATCATAATGATTTTTATCCCTATTTCCAGTCATCTTTTTATATTTGGTAATGACTTCATCATAATTCTTATCAACATGAGTTTTTTCTCGGTATTTTTGATTAATTTTGTGTTTACTTTGATGAACCAACGAAATACCAATGGTTTGAGACATAATAAATTGCCCATCATTTTTTATAGATAGACGAATTGGTTCAATAATCAAAATTCCTCTTTTGATCAATTCTGTAAGAGTTAAATTTTTCTGAATCATCAGAATATCAAGACTCATTTCTCCCCTTTGAATAGAGGATATAGTTATTTCTCGTGGATTTATCAGTCTAAGCAGGAGACAATATACTTTGATGTTATTAAGTATTTTTTTATTTAAAATATCATCCCATCGCAATTGAAAAAGAAAATACCTTTTTAGTAAGAAATCAAACTCCGCTTTTGTATTGTTCTTGTATTGCTTTTTATTTTTATGTTTTTTCATGTCCGAGCCCGTATAATCTTCTTCAACATCTTTTTCTTGGTTTGAAAGAGCGGATTCAAAGTTTGCTTGGTCCGCGGCGGATTCTTTTTGCCCTTTATTTCGTTTTTTTAATTCAAGAGATTTTTTTTCACTGGAGGATATTGATATAAAAGGATCCTTTTTTTTATTTCCAGCGATGCTTTTGTTTTCAATATCAGTAGCGTTTTCATTTATATTAGAATCTAAAAGAAGTAATTTTATTGGTATAACCCACGGTTTTGTTTTATACAAATTATAAAATATCAAAAATTCTGGGAAGAACCAACGTTCAAGATTTGATATGGGACGATTTAGTATTTCTTCATTCATTCCCATCCAATCAAAAAAACGTTTTTGATTGGATAAGTTGATTTCTTGATCTTGATGAATTGTGAGATAAAAAAGATTTTTCTTTTTGATTTTATCAATTATTTGATAATTATTAAGCTTAGCCTTAGTAGATTTTTTATTACTGTTTGGGTCAGTATCAATATTGATCCAAGCCTCGATATCGATTTTCGTTCTAAGACAAAAATCGATAATTCTCCAATCAAAATATTTTCTATCCAGATTTTTCTCCATATCTCTAATATCATCTTGTACTAGATCCTTATTGATAGGGATAATAGGAATACCTTCCATCATATAAAAAGATTTTCGTTTATTTGTGTTGGAATTCGAAAAAACTTCTTGGTTATTTTTTACGTGTAATGGCGATTCATAAATTGAAGAGTACTTCGTATCTTCAGAATTAATAGATTTATATGCTAACCGATCATATCTATATTGTTTTTTAAAATTCTCTTTTTCGTTTAGTAATGAAGCCGTTTCAAAATTATTTTGTTTTTCGTAGTGAATAAATTTTGTTTTTTTAGAGGAGTTGCATAAATCCTTATTTTGATTCATACAGTGTTGATTGAATCGATTTCGCCATTTTTGTGGTACTAGTCTAGACCATCTAATCTGAGATATATCATATTGATAATGATTCCTTAACCAATTTGTCCATTGATTTATTCCAGAATTCTGACGATTCTTATGTCTTAATTGAGAATGAAAAAGTTCTTGTGTTCCAATAAAATAATCCTTTATTTCATTCTTAATAAAGGGGGCTGCTCCATTACATTGAAAGACAGATTTTAACTTATAAAAATAAAAATGAATAAATTGGGTTTGTGAGAGTTTGTAAAATACATAGGCTTGTGAAAAGTGGGATAAGTCACAAAAAGTATTTGAATTCTTATTACTAATATTAGTATTATAAAGTGCCTTTTTTATAGTCGAAATAAAGTGAATTAAACTTTGATTTGTTTTATCCATTTTTTCTTGATTTGTTTCATTATTGGTAATGTATTTATTAATAATTTTTTTTATTGATTCAAGAAATGGTTGTGTATTGATCCTAGGAATATTAATGATCCACAGAAAGATATCTATGTATATCCTTTCAATGAAAAATTTCATAAAATAATGTAATTTACGTATTAGTCGAGCATTTTTTCTTTTTAATATCTGCCAAATATTTTTTTGTGATTCCAACCCTTTATCATCATCACTTATTTTGTTAGAACGAATATTTCGATCCGGAATTCGAAATCCGCCCTTTTTTTTATTTGTAATTTTTTCTATTTGGTTTATGATTGTGCTTGTTCTATCAGTTAGATCCTGCATTTTTTTTTCTGTCAATGAATAATTTGTCCAATTCCGAGGTATAGTTTCAATGGATGATGGTATAGTTTCAATGGACAATTCATCAATCATCAGATTACTGGTTATAGAATCTTTTTTAGTTTTACTCAATTCATATACTTTTCTTTTTCTCAATCCAAATAATAGAATTGGATTTATTTGTGAGAGTTCTTTTTTTATTTCTTTTAAAAAAAGAATCCTTTTAATGACCCATTTTTTTGTTTCTTTTAAAACATTTACAAACAATTTTGTTTTTTCTTTTAAAATTCTTAGAATTAGAAAGCATTTCTTTTTCAATTTTCTAATTTTTCTTTTGAGTTCTTTAAAAATGGGTTCAAAAAATGAAAGTTGTTTTCTGGGAGAATCAAAAGGGAATTCAGCTTCCATTCCAAAAATTGTTAAAAAACAAAAATCATTTTTTGAATCTTTCTTTTTCATTGGATCATTATAAGGGGCTCGTGGGTTAGATGTGTGCCAAGGTTTCAGACGAAAAGGAAATAGGATCTTAATCTGAATACCGTCTGTTAACCAGTTTTTTGGAAATTCTTTTTCTGATAATTGAACGCCATTATAGGTGCATTTAACATACATTTCTCGATTCCAATCTTTAAAATCCTCGGACCATTCGGGAAATTGAAACAATAGCATACGGGCGATATTTTTAACTATTATCAATGAAGGCAATATAATATATTTTCTAAGAATCGATTGGGTTACTAACAAAAAACCTCTTAGTATTTGAGCAAGTAAAATACTATCCCAGGCTTCCGCTATTTCTATACGTACTTTCTCCTTTCTTTTGGCTTCCTCTTTTTTATCCTCTTCCTTTTTTTTATCGCTTTCTTCTGTGGTTTTCTCTTTATAATCCGAAATTTTGAGTTCTGTGTTTGTCCACATAAAATTTCTCAAAATTAGGTTTATACGTTCGGAAATATCAAAAGAAAAAATGGGGGATTTTTCTATTCGGTCCAAAAAGAGGGGGGAATGCGCATCTGCCTCAAAGAATTTCCAAGTAACTATTTTACGTCTTTGAGCACGCACAGAGCCTTTGATTATGTCTCGACGAAAATTCGATTGTTGTGAATAATGTATCAAAGCCACTTGGTCTGTTTGATCAGTATTATTAGTTTCTTGGGTATTACTATAAGTATCAGTATTCCGTTGGTTATCAGTAAAAATAACTATACGTTTTGCTTTTCTTGAGCGAATCTCATGATCCACTACCACACTTTCCTCGCTTTCTCCCTCCTGTTGTTCCAAATTGTTAATTAATTTGTATGACCATCGAGGGACTTTTTTTTGGATTTCTTTTAGTGCAATAGATTTTTTTTTTATTGTTTTCTCGTTGGTAAGAGTTGTATCTGCATCAAATAAAAATTTGAAATTTTTTATTCTATCTTCTGAATCAATTCTTATTTGTTCGTGTTCGGGAACTAAAAAAGGTCTTTTAAAATTGAAACTTGATTTTACAGCAAATTCATTGATTAAGTTCAATAAATAATCCATTTGCTTTGCGCATGTTTTTCTATCAAATGGATTTAGTTTCTGTTCAAATTCT